TTTCAATAATAACTATAAATATACGAAAGAACCCTTTTTTTGTAATTCCTATGATGCAATTGGAGCTTATCGCCAGAAAAGAATCAATTTAGATAGTCCTTTGTGGCTCCGCTGGCGACTAGATCAACGCGTTATTGCTTCAAGAGAAGCTCCTATCGAAGTTCACTATGAATCTTTGGGTACCCATCATGAGATTTACGGGTACTATCTAATAGTCAAAAGTATAAAAAAAGAAATTCTTTGTATATACATTCGAACCACTGTTGGTCATATTTCTCTTTATCGAGAAATCGAAGAGGCTATACAAGGATTTTGCCGGGCCTGCTCATATGGTACGTAATCCTCTGGTATCTCACTCAGCTAAGTAATTATATGACACCGGTATGAATTTAGTTCTCTCCGGTTCAACTAGGACCATAGGTCCTGAATTTCTACGCGAATCAAGATCGAGAAAAGGAAGTTTTCCAATCATTGACTCAAACCTCAAACCTATTGTCGAACCCCACTCAGCGTAATATGGAGGTACTTATGGCGGAACGGGCCGATCTGGTCTTTCACAATAAAGTGATAGATGGAACTGCCATTAAACGACTTATTAGCAGATTAATAGATCACTTCGGAATGGCATATACATCACACATCCTGGATCAAATAAAGACTCTGGGGTTCCAGCAGGCCACTGCTACATCCATTTCATTAGGAATTGATGATCTTTTAACAATCCCTTCTAAGGGATGGCTAGTCCAAGATGCTGAACAACAAAGTTTGATTTTGGAAAAACACCATCATTATGGAAACGTACACGCAGTAGAAAAATTACGCCAGTCCATTGAGATATGGTATGCTACAAGTGAATATTTGCGACAAGAAATGAATCCTAATTTTAGGATGACTGACCCTTTTAATCCAGTCCATATAATGTCTTTTTCGGGAGCTCGAGGAAATGCATCTCAAGTACACCAATTAGTAGGTATGAGAGGATTAATGTCCGATCCACAAGGACAAATGATTGATTTACCCATTCAAAGCAATTTACGTGAGGGGCTGTCCTTAACGGAATATATAATTTCTTGCTACGGAGCGCGTAAAGGAGTTGTGGATACTGCTGTACGAACATCGGATGCTGGATATCTTACACGCAGACTTGTTGAAGTCGTTCAACACATTGTTGTACGTAGAACCGATTGTGGAACCATCCGAGGGATTTCAGTGAGTCCTGAAAATAAGATGATTCCGGAAAGAATTTTTATCCAAACATTAATTGGTCGTGTATTAGCGGACGATATATATATGGGCCCGCGATGCATTGGCATACGAAATCAAGATATTGGTATTGGACTTATCAATCGATTCATAACCTTTCAAACACAACCGATATCTATTCGGACTCCCTTTACTTGTAGGAGTACATCTTGGATCTGCCGATTATGTTATGGACGAAGTCCTACTCACGGGGACCTGGTCGAATTGGGAGAAGCCGTAGGTATTATTGCGGGTCAATCTATTGGAGAACCGGGTACTCAACTAACATTAAGAACTTTTCATACCGGCGGAGTATTCACAGGGGGGACTGCAGAACATATACGAGCTCCTTCTAATGGAAAAATAAAATTCAATGAGGATTTGGTTCATCCCACACGTACACGTCATGGGCATCCTGCGTTTTTATGTTATATAGACTTGTATCTGACTATTGAGAGTGAGGATATTATACATAACGTCACTATTCCACCCAAAAGTTTACTTTTAGTTCAAAACGATCAATATGTAGAATCAGAACAAGTGATTGCTGAGATTCGCGCGGGAACATACACTCTTAATTTAAAAGAGAGGGTTCGAAAACATATTTATTCTGACTCAGAGGGAGAAATGCATTGGAGTACTGATGTGTACCATGCACCCGAATTTACATATAGTAATGTCCATCTCTTACCAAAAACAAGTCATTTATGGATATTATCAGGAGGTTCGTGCGGATGCAGTGCAGTCCCTTTTTCACTCTACAAGGATCAAGATCAAATTAACGTTCATTCTCTTTCTGTCGAAAGAAGATATATTTCTAGCCTTTCAGTAAATAATGATAAAGTGAGACAAAAATTTGATGGTCCGGATCTCTCTGGTAAAAACGAAAGCGGAATTCCTGATTATTCAGAACTTAATCCAATCCTATGTACGGGTCAATCTAATCTCACAGATCCTACTATTTTCCACGGTAATTCTGATTTATTGGCAAAGAGGCGAAGAAATGGATTCATCATTCAATTTGAATCACTTCAAGAACGAGAAAAAGAACTACCACCCCCTTCCGGTATTTCGATTGAAATACCCATAAATGGTATTTTTCGTAGAAATAGTATTCTTGCTTATTTCGATGATCCTCAATACAGAAGAAATAGTTCAGGAATTACTAAATATGGGACTATAGGGATGCATTCAATCCTCAAAAAAGAGGATTTGATTGAGTATCGAGGAGTCAAAGACTTTAAGCCAAAATACCAAA